ATAAACTGGAACTGAAGGCCCCTTTCTCGCGTTCGTTCTCTATTTGCATTGCTGAAACAAAACAACAAAACAATATGGGAATCAGATTTTGAAATATATTTTATATATATATATATATTATGTATCGGAAAAGAATAGCGATTTATTCCTATAGAGCGTCCATTAACAAGAAAATCAAATCATAAATATCGACAAATTCTTGTCTTTTGTGATCTAATAAACTAAAAAAGGAAATAAAAAACCCGATTTCTACAATTTAATATAGATCGAATTTAAATATCAGAATAGCCAATATAGTCATGATTCAATGGGTCAGGTCCACTTACTTTTTTTTTAGTTACCATTTTTATGGTAGGTTTGGTGGGAACAATAGGGAAGTAGGAATATTTTGGTTTGTGATTAATAAATAGGGGTTGGATATCTAGAATATTTATGTTATGTTTCCTGGAATAGTTAAATAAATAATAATAAGATATAAAGAGGACTATTATGTCACTACAGGCTAGAAGCCCCTACCCACTAAGTTCAATTAGTCAATATAATAATAATTTAATGTTCAACTTTTAAATTATTAATTAGAACTCAAAATAAAATAATAAGAACTCATTATATTATAAATAATACAATAGTGTTTGCCTTTTTTTTATTATCAAAAATATCTTTATTCTTCGATGAAAAACGAAGACAAAGACTTGAGTTTCATGAAAAAAGCCCTTTATCGGATTTGAACCGATGACTTACGCCTTACCATGGCGTTACTCTACCACTGAGTTAAAAGGGCCTGCTCAATTCATGACTTAGCCATTTTCCATTATGAGTCTACTGCATATATGTATATATGCAGTAGACTCATAATGGAAATAATGGAAAAATAAATTATATTTACCTAGAAAAGGGGTAAAATTTTTCTCGTTTTTGAATTTTCTGACTTAATGTGAGATAGTGATAGGCATATTTTATCTGAACAAGAAACGAAGCAATGAGTTAAAATTGAAGAAAAAAAAAAATGTGCAATTCAAATTAAAATCCTATAGAATAAGAATATAAAAAGACTGTTCGAATCTAGCCATACCATTAGATTATATTGACAATTCCAAAAAACTATTCATACTATCATTATAGTATGATGACGGTCGGGCGAATATGCCCCCATCGTCTAGCGGTTCAGGACATCTCTCTTTCAAGGAGGCAGCGGGGATTCGACTTCCCCTGGGGGTAGGGTACTACGAAAGGAAGTTGATCATGGATTATCAATAAACATATAAAGAATTCTTCCTTGGGTCGATGCCCGAGCGGTTAATGGGGACGGACTGTAAATTCGTTGACGACTGTCTACGCTGGTTCAAATCCAGCTCGGCCCAAGAATTCACCGCCCTATGAGTAAGATATAATTAATTTATCCTATAGAAAAGAAAGGGGTAATGCCTGCTTCGTAGAGAAATAAAGAAAAATTTTTCTCTATCTTTTTTTTTCATCTCATTGAAAGATTGATTATTTTTATTTAACAATAAAATAAAAAATCACTAGTTACTAATAATCCGTCTCACTCTCACTAAGGCCCGTGTTTCTGTGGATATAATATCAATATAGCATTCGCATATCTGTTACGTTCCAACATGACGAGTAGAATATTCTTATGAAATCCTAAGTATATGTATGCTATACACCTCGCCGGGATTGTAGTTCAATTGGTCAGAGCACCGCCCTGTCAAGGCGGAAGCTGCGGGTTCGAGCCCCGTCAGTCCCGAACTAGGATCTCATGAATTGAGAAATTCATTTCTCTATTTTTGCGAAAGGGAAGACGAAGAGCAAAATGGAATCAAACAAATTCGCACCGTGGAGATTATTTCTTTTGTTTCGCATGTCTCATCAGATAAATACGGGAAGTTCCTTTTCTTCCCCAGTACTAATTGATAACGAAAAATATATGTAGATTTAGTACAATTGGTACTATTGCTATATTCAGTATTTCAAGTTTAAGAGATACCAATACTCTTTTTTTTTCAATCATTCTGCTCTTGATCAATGAAATGGAATAGAGTGCTCAGATTTTTTGGGAGGTACAGACACAAAATAGCTTTATTTATTATATGATATACAATGAACTTAATCTTCATAGAATTTAATTCTCCGGCAAAGTACTTTTTAGGTTAAAGCGCATCTTTTCTAAATCTACATTTTTTTTTAGCCTCAATTATGACTACTGATTTGAAACAATTTATTTCAGTCTCATTCCAATTTTATATTGAATTTTTGATGTATACGTTCCAACTTCAATTCAACAAAACAAAGAGTATACTAATAAAATAAGATAAAATAAAAGTAAAATAAGATAAAATAAAAGTAAAATAAGATAAAATAAAAGACCAACAAAACCAAGCGGGGCTCCTTTCTTTTTCTTCTCTTATTCTTAGTAAAGGTAAAGCTTGAATAGTCGATTTTTTAGACTTAACCTTACCTTTTTTACATCTCACTTATCCTTATACTGTTCGTCTCTCTGTATGCCCTAGAGAATACCGGTTATAGTTATATTATATAATACCTTATAATTCTATATACAAAATCCTATGTATATGTATAAGTAGAAGAATTGTATAAGGAAGATAAGATGCTAGGTTATAGAAAAGAACAAGCGGAAAAAGGATGAAAACCTAATGATAGGTATTTATGATCTAATCAAAAATGGTTTTTTGTATGGATAAAAGATCTCCCTATGTTATACTATTCAATTCTCAAGGAGAAATTGATTTGATAGATCAGAAATTTTTATTCATAATATTGATCTGATTCAGTATCATCAAGATACAATTCATCCCATTGAATTTACAGGAATCAAATTTATCATCTCTATGGGATTAGATCCCGAGTTACGTTATTGCGAAAAAAAAAAGATTAGATTATGGAAGTCAATATTCTCGCACTTATTGCTACTGCACTGTTCATTCTAATTCCTACTGCTTTTTTACTTATCATCTATGTAAAAACAGTTAGCCAAAATGATTAATTTGAATGAAACTTGAATTATCAGTTCTTAGCAGTTCAATTCAATTCAATGATTCAAGAAATGAAAGAAAAGAATTAAAACTCTAAGTCTTAAATGAAATGATTGCGCTGAGCTGGAATCAGAACAGAAGTAGCTTATTAAGTATCTAAGCTAGTGTGGTAGAAAGAACTATATATTATAGTTCTTTCTACCACACTAGCTAGTATTGTATACTAATATTAATATAGGCTTCATATATATAAAATTACAATATGTATTTACAATATGTATTATAGTAGATGTATATATAGATAAGAGAAAACTTAATTCTATTTCTTTTTTTTCATCTCAAGAAGTCATTGATTGAACAATTAATGGATGATCCGCGTAGTTATATGATAACTTCTTCGGATTTGGAAAAGGGGTTAGAGTAAACCTGGCTGTTTTTCATGTTTAAACAAAACATGAGATGAGTCAAAAAAGTATAATTTCTAGAAGTTTAAAACAAATGTGAAATGTGTGATATGTAAATAGCCTAACGGAAGAAAGATCTAATTTTATTATGTGTAGGACCTCTTTGGACAATCACTAATCGTTTCGCTTACAGTGGAAAGAAAATATATAGTGTCATAATAACAGAATTTTTTTTCTTTTAGAAAAAAAAATATATACTATTTAGTCAAAATTCGGTTGGAAAGAATCTTCTATTATGCGTAGATTTGAGTTGCAAAATACAATTCTGATAATGATTTATTACTCTATTCCAGTACAATTTTGAATACTTTTTTTTTAGGCAAGGCTTCGCAAAACGCTTAATAAAGAATTGATAAAGTTCGATTGAGCAATCGATTACTCAATTTAGTATTTGTAGTGGCCACAGCACTAGAGTCCACTCCTTCCCCATACTACAAGTGAAAGAGAAAATGTAAAGACGACCATTAAAGCAGCCCAAGCAAGACTTACTATATCCATGTGAATTATGTCCCTTATTTCTATGAAAGAATTATTCGATTATTATTTAATAATCATAGTGGAATCAATGGCACAGAGTCAAAATAGGATTCTGACTTAAGACTATTGATGAACCAAATCAATTCAATGAATACATTTGCAACAAGTTTCAATATTTTAAGATTTCCGGTAGAATCAGGAAGTATTAAGTACAAGATGATAAACGCGCCTTTTCTATACACAACTATATATCAAATACCTCTATTTTCTATTTGATCTAAGCTTACTGTCTTTCTATGAAAGAATCGGTAGAACCCACTGCCATTATTACTACATACATATATTCTTTTTTTTCAATTTTTACCTTTACTCTATACTATAAGAGTCGACCAACTATTTTGATTCTATGTCTGAGCACTCATAGCCTTTCGTGAGTTTAAATACAAAGTATCTTCGTGCCTTTCTACAAGCCCTAAATTTATTTCCCATCATTGTATCTAATCTAATTTAATACCCAACAGAATCACGAGACGCTACTTAAAAGTAAAAATTGTTTAAGAGATTTTGATATGTTAGTCTTTTATATAATCTTTTATTCTAGTAGTAAAAATGGGGTGCCTCTTAGGAATCTTTGTATATCGAGATTTCTGATCTTAGTTCTTAATTCCATTCTGGAATTGATTCTCACCATTTATTTCAAAAAATTTTGAAATAAATGGTGAGAATCAATCATTACCAATGATTAAATTAATAATTGAGGTTTTTGCTTCATCCCTATTACTGCCGATTTTATTTGGGCTAGACTTAGATTTTAAGAAAAAAAGTTACAGTCTTTTCTAAAACCTATGCTATAGTTTATAAAAATAAAGTATTGACACGTCCACGCCTCCACTTCTTGCGGAGCAATAATTCATCGAATTAGATCGGCAGAATAAGAAATAAAAAATCTTTGGTTGATCAGGCGGCACCCAGATTTGAACTGGGGATAAAGGATTTGCAGTCCCCCGCCTTACCACTTGGCCATGCCGCCAAATTAGATCCAAAATAAAATGGATAAAAATATTAGCCATATTTTATTTCTACTACTAACTCTTTTTTTTTATCTTGAATCCCGTTGTACTTAATCCTCAAAAACACATTCTTTTTTTTTTATCTGGTTTCTATTATTTTCTTCGATTTATTATATCTCAAAATATACATAAGTTAATAATTTCCCTTCTCGTTTCTTTTCTATTGAGAGTCAAATTCTGGCGACAGACTGCAAAATTCGGGGCAAATTGGAAAACAATTTACTTTAAATTAGTCTTTAAATTGAAATTAGTGAACGGTTCTTCAATTTTTATCGGAGATAAAATTTTATTTCCTTGAATGGAAAAAGAAATTTGATTTATGACCGATTTATTACTAATCTCATTTTTTTTTCAATAAAAAATACTTTTCTATTTCAATTATAACAACATATATGTGTATATGTAAACCCCAAAACACAAATTGTTACCCAAATGCCGAGACGGGTCTCTCTCTTATGTACATATCCCTAGAGAGAATTTTCATGTTTCAATTTTTCATTGAATAAATAGATTGAAATATTGAATATAAAATACTACTTTTGGTGGAGTGTGATCCATGTTAATGTTGCTCCAGAAATTGCAAGAAAGGATGTAATATATGGATAGATAGCCGTATCAACATGTACTTAATAAATACAATATTTTTTTTTAGTATATTTATATTAAGTTACACAATTCAAGCGTATTCTATAAATTTCCCTCCCTACCAAAAATAATACGCCAATTCTTTTTGGAACATGAAATTCCATTTTTTTTGTTAAAAAGGGGAAAACTCTATACTACTTCTGATTATTCTGTCTTTATTTCATTTATATAGATATAAAGAGGAGATTCAATCTCAATCATTCCTTTTTGTGGTATACCGTCGGATCGTAATATCATACTAATACGTTAGGTAGAAGTTGGACCAATTTTGAACAAGGCTCCATAAGTGTAAGTAACAGAATTTTTTTTCCAGAAATATTTTCTCAATTTAACCCGTCGAAAATTTGCACCTGCGCCCAAAATGTTCTTTATTCCGCCGTTCCATCTCCGTTCATACGTTTGAAATAGATATATGGAGTTGACTAAAATTTTATGTGATTCAGTAAACAGAATATACATTCTATTATTGCTAGGTCGATCCATATGGGTCGATGAATAGTGAATCAATAATAGAATTTTTTCAATAAAAATAAATAGGAAACTTAAGATTAAGATGCTTCGGAATGGAAATGAGGGAATGTCCACAATACCTGGATTTAGTCAGATACAATTTGAGGGGTTTTGTAGGTTCATTAATCAGGGTTTAACGGAAGAATTTCATAAGTTTCCAAAAATTGAAGATAGAGATCAAGAAATGGAATTTCAATTATTTGTGGAAAGGTATCAATTGGTGGAGCCCCTGATAAAGGAAATAGATGCTGTGTATGAATCACTCACATATTCTTCTGAATTATATGTCCCTGCGGGAGTAATTTGGAAAACCGGTAGGGATATGCAACAACAAACTATTTTTATTGGAAACATTCCTCTAATGAATTCCCTGGGAACCTCTATAGTAAATGGAATATACAGAATTGTGATCAATCAAATATTGCAAAGTCCCGGTATTTACTACCGTTCAGAATTGGATCATAACGGAAATGCTGTTTATACCAGCACTATAATATCAGATTGGGGAGGAAGATCGGAATTAGAAATTGATAGAAGAACAAGGATATGGGCACGTGTAAGTAGGAAACAAAAAATATCTATTCTAGTTTTATCATCAGCTATGGGTTCAAATCTAAGAGAAATTCTAGATAATGTTTGTTACCCTGAAATTTTCTTGTCTTTCTCGAATGATAAGGAGAAAAAAAAGATTGGATCCAAAGAAAATGCCATTTTGGAGTTTTATCAACAATTTGCTTGTGTCGGTGGGGATCCGGTATTTTCTGAGTCCTTATGTAAGGAATTACAAAAGAAATTTTTTCAACAAAAATGTGAATTAGGAAGGATTGGTCGACAAAATATGAACCGGAGACTGAATCTTGATATACCTCAGAACAATACATTTTTGTTACCACGAGATCTATTGGCTGCTGCGGATCATTTGATCGGAATTAAATTTGGAATGGGTACATTTGACGATATGAATCACTTAAAAAATAAACGTATTCGTTCTGTAGCAGATCTGTTACAAGATCAATTCGGATTGGCTCTTGTTCGTTTAGAAAATTCGATTCGAGGAACTATATGTGGAGCAATCCGACATAAATTGATACCGACTCCTCAAAATTTGGTAACTTCAACTTCATTAACAACCACTTATGAATCCTTTTTTGGCCTACACCCTTTATCTCAAGTTTTAGATCGAACTAATCCATTGACACAAATTGTTCATGGGCGAAAATTGAGTTATTTGGGTCCTGGAGGATTGACGGGACGAACTGCTAGCTTTCGGATACGAGATATCCACCCGAGCCACTATGGGCGTATTTGCCCAATTGACACGTCTGAAGGAATCAATGTTGGACTTATTGGATCTTTAGCTATTCATGTGAGGATTGGTCCTTGGGGATCTATAGAGAATCCGCTTTATGAAATGTCTGAGAGATCAAAAGAGGCACAGATAATTTATTTATCACCAAATAGAGATGAATATTATATGGTAGCCGCAGGAAATTCTTTGGCCCTGAATCGGGGTATTCAAGAGGAACAAGTTGTTCCGGCTCGATACCGTCAAGAATTTTTGACTATTGCATGGGAACAGATTCGTTTTAGAAGTATTTTTCCTTTCCAATATTTTTCTATTGGAGCTTCCCTCATTCCGTTTATTGAGCATAATGATGCGAATCGGGCTTTAATGAGTTCTAATATGCAGCGCCAAGCAGTTCCTCTTTCTCGATCCGAGAAGTGCATTGTTGGAACTGGGCTGGAACGCCAAACGGCTCTAGATTCGGGGGTGTCTGTTATAGCTGAACGCGAAGGAAAGATCATTTATACTGATACTCACAAGATCATTTTATCAAGTAATGGGGACACTATAAGCATTCCATTAGTTATGTATCAACGTTCCAACAAAAATACTTGTATGCATCAAAAACCTCAGGTTCAGCAGGGTAAATGTATAAAAAAGGGGCAAATTTTAGCAGACGGGGCGGCTACAGTTGGTGGGGAACTCGCTTTAGGAAAAAACGTATTAGTCGCTTATATGCCATGGGAAGGTTACAATTTTGAAGACGCAGTACTAATTAGCGAACGGCTAGTGTGTGAAGATATTTATACTTCTTTTCACATACGGAAATATGAAATTCAGACTCATGTGACAAGTCAAGGTCCCGAAAGAATTACTAAGGAAATACCCCATTTAGAGGCTCATTTACTCCGAAATTTAGACAGAAATGGAATTGTAATGCTGGGATCTTGGATAGAAACCGGCGATATTTTAATAGGTAAATTAACACCTCAGACAGCGAACGAATCCTCGTATGCCCCCGAGGATAGATTATTACGAGCCATACTTGGGATTCAGGTATCCACTTCAAAAGAAACTTCTCTAAAACTACCTATAGGCGGAAGAGGTCGAGTTATTGATGTGAGATGGATCCAGAAAAAGACGGGTTCCAGCTATAATCCAGAAAAGATTCGTGTATATATTTTACAGAAACGTGAAATCAAAGTGGGTGATAAAGTAGCTGGAAGACATGGGAATAAAGGTATCATTTCTAAAATTTTGTCTAGACAAGATATGCCCTACTTGCAAGATGGAACACCTGTTGATATGGTCTTCAATCCATTAGGAGTACCCTCACGAATGAATGTAGGACAGATATTTGAATGTTCGCTCGGGTTAGCAGGGGATATACTAAAGAGACATTATAGAATAGCACCTTTTGATGAGAGATATGAGCAAGAGGCTTCGAGAAAACTAGTGTTTTCCGAATTATATGAAGCCAGTAAGCAAACAAAAAACCCATGGGTATTTGAACCCGAGTTTCCGGGAAAAAGCAGAATATTTGATGGAAGAACAGGAGATCCTTTTGAACAACCTGTTTTAATAGGCAAGTCCTATATCCTAAAATTAATTCATCAAGTTGATGATAAAATCCATGGACGTTCGAGTGGGCATTACGCACTTGTTACACAACAACCCCTTAGAGGAAGGGCTAAGCAAGGGGGGCAACGAGTAGGGGAAATGGAAGTTTGGGCTCTAGAAGGATTTGGTGTTGCTCATATTTTACAAGAGATGCTTACTTATAAATCTGATCATATTAGAGCTCGTCAAGAATTACTTGGTGCTACGATCATTGGAGGAACAGTACCTAATCCTGAGGATGCCCCAGAATCTTTTCGATTACTCGTTCGAGAACTACGATCTTTGGCTCTGGAACTGAACCATTTCCTTGTATCTGAAAAGAATTTTCAGATTAATCGGAAGGAAGTTTGATCCGAATGAATCAGAATTTCTATTCTATGATCGACCGGTATAAACATCAACAACTTCGAATTGGATTAGTGTCTCCTCAACAAATAAGGGCTTGGGCCAACAAAATCCTACCAAATGGGGAGATAGTTGGAGAGGTGACAAAGCCCTATACTTTTCATTATAAAACCAATAAACCGGAAAAAGATGGATTGTTTTGTGAAAGAATCTCTGGACCCATAAAAAGTGGAATTTGTGCTTGTGGAAATTATCGAGTGATCGGAGCGGAAAAAGAGGACCCGAAATTTTGTGAAGAATGCGGGGTGGAATTTGTTGATTCTCGGATACGAAGATATCAAATGGGATACATCAAACTCGCATGTCCAGTAACTCATGTGTGGTATTTAAAACGCCTTCCTAGTTATATCGCGAATCTTTTAGATAAACCCCTTAAGGAATTAGAAGGCCTAGTATATTGCGATGTGTGATTTGATCGAAATTCGCATTTTACAGATTTGCACTACTAAACTGTCATCCCATTCAATCTGATTGGGATGCCCCCGACTCTGACATGGTTCTTGGAAGGAGTAACATGAAGCTCAGAATTCT